TTGTTTGTTTATCCGAATCCGAATTTTCGTTCTTTATCATAAAAGTTTTCCCCCGCCAATGAATGATAAGTGCCTAGGTGAAGTATAGTATAAGATAAGTCATAAAAGTCTAAGTCTTATTAGTATACTAGAAAAAGAAAAGAAATATACCTATACTCTTACTATGAAGTCTAAATATAAGTCTAAATACTATTAAGATAAGGCTTTTCACATGAATACTTAGTAGAACGACTAACGACGAGATTTATTATCATTTCTCGCGTGTCTCACGAAAGTTAGAGTAGGTGCGAATTCTCCCAATTTGTGACCGACCATACGATCTGTGATATAAATAGGTAAATGTTCCTTTCCATTATGAATAGCGATTGTATGGCCAATCATTGTGGGTATAATGGTAGATGCCCGAGACCAAGTCACTATGATTTCTTTCTCCCCCCTCCTGTTGAGTTTTTCAATTCTTCCCGATAAATGATTAGCTACAAAAGGATTTTTTTTTAGTGAACGTGTCACGGCTGATTACTCCTCCTTTTTTTTTCCATTTTTTCAATTGGCATTCTATGTCCAATATCTCGATCTTAATCTGAAGTATAATGATGAATGGAAAAAAGAGAAAATCCTTTAGCTAGATAAGGGAAGGGGCGGATGTAGCCAAGTGGATCAAGGCAGTGGATTGTGAATCCACCATGCGCGGGTTCAATTCCCGTCGTTCGCCCATCACATTATTTCCAATTCCAAAAATTCGATTTTCAATGTTCCTATTTACGGCGACGAAGAATAAAACTATCACTATATTTGTTCCTTTTCCTACTTCTTCTTCCAAGCGCAGGATAACCCCAAGGGGTTGTGGGTTTTTTTCTACCAATTGGGGCTCTCCCTTCACCGCCCCCATGGGGATGGTCTACAGGGTTCATAACTACTCCTCTTACTACAGGACGCTTACCTAGCCAACACTTAGATCCGGCTCTACCCAAACTTTTTTGGTTCACCCCAACATTACCCACTTGTCCGACTGTTGCTAAGCAGTTTTTGGATATCAAACGGACCTCCCCAGATGGTAATCTTAATGTGGCCGATTTACCCTCTTTTGCAATCAGTTTCGCTACAGCGCCTGCTGCTCTAGCTAATTGTCCACCCTTTCCAAGTGTGATTTCTATGTTATGTATGGCCGTGCCTAAGGGCATATCGGTTGAAGTAGATTCTTCTTTTTTATCAATCAAAACCCCTTCCCAAACTGTACAAGCTTCTTCCAAAGCATACGGCTTTCTAGATGTATATGATGATATCTAGACAGATGGATCTTATATGAATCGTATGATGAAGTACCACATGAATGGATATATAGGAATCCAAATCTGCCGAATCACTCATGTTATGATCTTCTACATCCTAGGTCTCCCCGTTCCGTCATCTGGCTTATGTTCTTCATGTAGCATTCAGACCGGATGACTCTATGAAATTACGTCGATACTTCCACATATTACGGGTAACGTAGGAGACATCTCTATTTTTCCCCGGGGGGTCTTTCTAATTACCACTGCTTAGCTTTCAATTCGCCTCTGACCATCAAATGAAATGTGAATAACCCGTCCTCCTCTCTTTGAAACAAGGGGCGCTTCCGGTTCTGTGCGCGCTTCAAACAATTTTGTCTTCTCCATATTACCATATCTCTAGAGTCAATAATTTTCTATGAGGAACTACTGAACTCAATCACTTGCTGCCGTTACTCAACAGTTTTCTGTTGAGGTCTATCCCGTAGAGGTACTCCAATTGGATCAGTGATCGATTTTTAGGTTTCGTCGTAAACCTAATTGGTTACTTCCAATTACGTAAATCAATAGTTCAAACCGCACTCAAAGGTAGGGCATTTCCCATTGATATAGGAACTTCTGTACCAGAAACAATGGTATCTCCAATTATAGCCCCTCTGGGATGTAAAATATATCTCTTCTCGCCATCCCCATAGTGTATGAGACAAATGTATGCATTTCGATTAGGGTCATATTCTATGGTTACGATTCTACCAGATATCTCTTTTTCATTCCGTCGAAAGTCGATTTTACGGTATAGACGCTTATGACCTCCCCCTCTATGCCCTGCGGTAATGATCCCTCTGGCATTACGACCTTTACCACAATGATGCTGTCCATAGATCAAATTATTTCGTGGATTGGATTTCACTTGACTGTCTACGGCTCCATTGCGTGTGCTCGGGGTAGAAGTTTTGTATAAATGTATTGCCGTGTTATTAAGTCTTTTGCTTTAAGTTCTTTTCTCTATAAGAGGTGGAATAGAATAACCCGGTTGAAGCGTAATGATCATACGTCTGTAATGCATTGTATGTCCCATCCTTCTACCCTTTCCCGGAAGTCGATGACTATTCATAGCTATTACCTTGACACCAAAGAAGAGTTCGACCCAATGCTTTATTTCTGTCCTAGTTGATCCTGATTCGACATTAGAAGTATATTGATTGTTCCCCAATAACCGAATACTTTTTTCTGTAAATACTGCATATTTGATTCCATCCATAAATCCATTTTCTTCCCTATGAGTTCCAGTATCGATAAGAATTATAGTTCTTACTGTTCATATGTTATGGTATGAATATACCATACCAATTCGCTATGTATGGATGATGAGATTCCATTGATACAGAGCCAATTCCAATAGACTTATTGAATGTTCCCATTGGCGTGCATCCAGCAGGAATTGAACCTACGAATTTGCCAATTATGAGTTGGGCGCTTTAACCATTCAGCCATGGATGCTTAACAGGGATCATCGTACATCGTGAATAACCAAATTCCAATTGAAATGAAATCTTTAGGAGGAATCAATGAAACGACATCAATTCAAATCCTGGATATTCGAATTGAGAGAGATATTGAGAGAGATCAAGAATTCTCACTATTTCTTAGATTCATGGATCAAATTCGATTCAGTGGGATCTTTCACTCACATTTTTTTCCACCAAGAACGTTTTATGAAACTCTTTGACCCCCGAATTTGGAGTATCCTACTTTCACGTGATTCACAGGGTGCAACAAGCAATCGATATTTCACGATCAAAGGTGTAGTACTGCTTGTAGTAGTGGTCCTTATATCTCGTATTAACAATCGAAAGATGGTCGAAAGAAA